TTAGCGGTTCTAGAACCATCAATGATTGGTGAACCTGCGGATCCATTTGCAACTCCTTTGGAAATATTGCCTGAATGGTATTTCTTTCCCGTATTTCAAATACTTCGTACAGTACCCAATAAGTTATTGGGTGTTCTTTTAATGGTTTCAGTACCTGCGGGATTATTAACAGTACCCTTTTTGGAGAATGTTAATAAATTTCAAAATCCATTTCGTCGTCCGGTCGCGACAACTGTTTTTTTGATTGGTACTGTAGTGGCCCTTTGGTTGGGTATTGGAGCAACATTACCTATTGATAAATCCTTAACTTTAGGTCTTTTTCAAATTGATTCAATTTGAAAATAAAATATCATGACGTGTGTATCTTGTGTATCTAGGGAATAGTCGCTTCAAAGTGAATTCTCCCTAGATAACATTTATTCAATTTAATTATTGATCTATTTTACGAATATATGGATTGTGTTAAAGATTCAAAATTCATTTTCATCTTCTTTAAATTTAGAAAAGATTTAGAAAAAAAAATAAGATATAAATCTATTGGATTTAAAATTTATTCTTTGGTAAATTAATTGTGAAATGCTTTTCTATTTTTAGAATGCCAAATATATGTTTTACATCTTCTATGCGAAAATGCTCAATTTTCATAAGGTCTTCTTGACTGTTCTTCAAAAGGTCCCACAATGTATGTATATTGGACCTTTTTAGGCAATTATAAATCTTAGGATCCAATTCGAATTGGTCAATAAAAATAGATTTCAATGCTATTTCTTTTTGATTTTTCCTTAGTTTAGCCAATCTATCATGAAAAGTAAAAAGGGGTAAAGTAATCTTGTGTTGATTTTCTTCTAAATGGAAGTTTTCTTCTTCTGCATGTAGAAAAGGAATAAATAAATCAATCAAATTCCGGGAGGCTTCATGAAGTGCTTCTTTCGGAGTTAAACTTCCATTTGTCCATATTTCGAGAAAAAGTATCTCTTGCTTTTCATTCCCATTTCCATAAGAATGAACACTATGATTCGCATTTCGAACAGGCATGAATACAGCATCTATGGAATAACTTCCGTCTTGAAAGTTTTTTGGCGATTTCATACAATAGCCACGATTCCTCTCGATTTGTAATCCAATATGCAAATCAATCGGTTCCCTTAAGCTAGCGATATGTTGTGTATTATCAATGATTTCCACAGAGGGCGGTAAGATGATGTCTTGAGCAGTTACACATCCAGGACCCTTGACACAAATAGACGCGTCCCGAGTTCCATATAAATTGCTTCTCAATACAATTTCTTTCAAATTCATTAAAATTTCATGTATTGATTCTTGAATACCCGTTATAGTAGAAAATTCGTGGGGTATTTTCTGAGATTTTGCGCGTGTGATGCATGTCCCTTCTATTTCTCCAAGCAAAGCTCTTCGCATCGCAATGCCTATTGTGTCGGCTTGACCTTTCATAAGTGGAGACAGAATAAAACGTCCATAATAAAGACGCTTACTGTCAGCTCTTGATTCAACACACTTCCACTGTAGTGTCCGAGTAGATATTCTTACTTTCTCTCGAACCATAATAATATTCTTTTTTTTGATCAAATCATTGAATTATTTATTTCTCTTGAAATTTCTTCAATGTTTATTCTTACACACGTCTTTTTTTAGGAGGCCTGCAGCCATTATGTGGCATAGGGGTTACATCCCGGACGAAACTTAATAGTATACCACTTCTACGAATAGCTCTTAATGCCGCATCTCTTCCTAGACCAGGACCCTTTATCATGACTTCTGCTCGTTGCATACCTTGATCCACTACAGTCCGAATAGCATTTCCTGCTGCAGTTTGAGCAGCAAATGGGGTCCCTCTTCTTGTACCCCTGAATCCACAAGCGCCTGCGGAGGACCAAGAGATCACCCGACCTCGTACATCTGTAACGGTCACAATAGTATTGTTGAAACTTGCTTGGACATGAATAACTCCCTTAGGAATTTTACGTGCATTTTTACGTGAACTAATACGTCCATTCTTGCGGGAACCAATTCTTGGTAAAAGTTTTGCCATATTTTATCATCTCAAAAATGAAGTCTGAGGTCTATGGATATATCCATTTCGTGTCAAAATAGATTATTTTTATATCGGATCTTTTAGAGAGTCTCCGTTTAGAAAAATTATCCTTGTCTTTGTTTATGTCTCGGGTTGGAGCAAATTATTATAATTCGTCCCCGTCGACGTATTAGTCGACATTTTTCACAAATTTTACGAACAGAAGCCCTTATTTTCATATTTTTCATTCCTTAATTTTGAATATACATACTTTTTGTGACGAAAAAAAGTTTCGTTAAATTTTAAAATCGTAAATTGGTAAATTGTATTCCTATAAAATATAAAAAAGAAAAGGAATGTTGAAGTTGAAAAAATTACCTAATCTGAATCCCTTTTTTTTGTTCTTTTTGTTTTCTATCTAAAAGTCTCTTGAAATATCAACTAATCTAATGTAGGAGGAATGCTATTAGAAATCTCTTCTTTACTATTTTTTTTCACAAATAGGGGAAGTTCAGATACAATTTAAATATCGAAAAGATTACCATATATAACACAAGATTTCTCCACCGATTCTTTCTAGGCGAGCCTCTCGGTCTGTCATTATACCCCGAGAAGTAGAAAGAATTACAATCCCCATTCCACCTAAAATTCGCGGAATTTGTTGATAGTTAGAATAGATTCGTAGACCAGGGCGACTGATGCGTTTTAAATTTAGACTCGTTTGACATGGTCCTTTCCTATTTCTTCTATGTCGTAGGGTTAAAGCCAAAAAAAAAAATTTGCCTTCCTGGTGTTTCCTCACATTTTCAATAAAACCTTCTCGTAAAAGTATTTTTATAATGTTTTCGGTGATGTTAGTAGATGCTATTCGAACGGTTCCTTTTCTATCCATGTCCGCATTTCGTATCGAGGTTATTATGTCAGCAATAGTGTCCCTACCCATGATAAACTAAACCTTTTGTTGCCTCGTAATTTTGATATAATCAACATACTTTGTTTTCATTTTTTTTTATAATTTATGAATTAAATATTATTATTTTTTATTTTATTAATTTTATATTTTTTTTATATATTTTTATTAAAGGTATATGCGTGAAACACAATCTACTAATTAATTTTAATTTAATTGATTTCGTTCAAATATCAAATATTAGAAATCATATAATGCTCTTATAACGCTTTATTTTATAATACTTCAGGTGCTAATGAAACTATTTTTGTGAAATTTAACTGTCTCAATTCCCGAGCGATTGCACCAAAAATTCGAGTTCCCTTTGGATTTCCTTCTTGATCAATTACAACTGCAGCGTTGTCATCATATCGTATTATCATACCGTTGTCGCGTTTAAGTTCTTTCGAAGTACGCACAATTACAGCTCTGATCACTTCAGATCTTTCTAGAGGTGAATTGGGGACTGCTTCCTTGATCACAGCAATAATAACGTCGCCGATATGAGCATATCGGCGATTACTAGTTCCTATGATTCGAATACACATCAATTCTCGAGCTCCGCTATTATCTGCTACATTCAAATGGGTCTGAGATTGGATCATATTCTTTTTTGAATCTGTTATTTCAATGGAAAGGGGCAAAAAAAAGAAATATTGTTTGTCCAAAACAAAAAAAAGAAACTTGCGAATTTTTTCCTAACAAAGAAAGGCCTTTTCCTTTTAGTTCTGTATTCCTATCTCAAAATAATGAATTGAGTTCGTATAGGCATTTTGGACGCTGCTATTAAAATAGCCTTTTTGGCTATATTTTCTGCTACCCCGCCCATTTCATAAATCATTCTACCCGGTTTAACGACAGCTACCCAATATTCGGGAGATCCCTTCCCCGAACCCATACGTGTTTCCGAGGGTCTTAGGGTAACTGGTTTGTCGGGAAAGATACGTACCCATATTTTTCCACCGCGGCGTACATTTCGTGTCATTGCCCGACGCCCTGCTTCTATTTGTCTAGACGTAATCCAAGCGGGTTCAAGTGCCTGAAGAGCATATCTACCGAAACAAATACGATTGCCGCGATAAGATACTCCTTTCATTCTTCCTCTATGTTGTTTACGGAATCTGTTTCTTTTGGGGTTATAGTTGATGGTTGTTTCGCAATTCCACCTCTACTGCAGAACCGGACATGAGAGTTTCTTCTCATCCAGCTCCTCGCGAATGAAATGATTATGATAATGAAATGATTATGATTAAAAAGAAAGTATACATATGAATAATATACTGAATCTTGGGATTCTTTGATATTGATATTTTACCCAATTTATTTTAGTAGATTAGAAATTTGTATATTTTTTATTTGTCTATCTTATATAGATAATTATGTATTCTATTTCTATATAGAAATTTATAGAGAATTTTAAATTTATATTTTTATATTTATAGATAATTATTTTTAGATAATATTTAGATAATGTTCTTTAAAATGTTATAACAAGTCTGTATTTATTATGATTATTAGATCAGATCACTTAAAATTTAGAAATCAAATAATATCAAAATCTTCGCGGGCGAATATTAACTCTTTCAATATTTACTTCATTTGTAGGGTTAACCTATGACCTCTCAGAATAAATGGAGTGTCTCTTGGTTTGTTTCGCCATCCTACCCAATAAATCATTAAGATTCGGTTTCAATAAAATCTTATATATTCATAGGTTCCATCGTTCCCATCGCTTTTCGATTAATGGTTAGGTCTTAATTATACAATGGAGCCCCTAATGAATTTATTTTTGAGTCAATGTTCTTAGTCTTTATTGGCTCGAGGCTCTTGATTTTTTTGTTCTATGAATGCGATTCATTTAATTATGAATCAATCGATATTGATGCTTTATTACATTGGCTTTTATGAGATGATTTATAGACCTTACACATATTGGAATCCTATATCATTGATATTCTTTTTCTCTCTTTCTCTCATCTTTCCATTTATCTGCATAATTTTCTATTTTGCTTTACAATT